ATTGCTGTCATTTTATATGTATACGGTTACAATTATCTACGCTCCCAATGTGCCTATGATGTCGCACCAGGCGGATTGTTGGCTAGTGTGTATCATCTTACGAGAATAAAGTATGGCGTGGATCAACCAGAAGAGGTATGCATAAAAGTCTTTGCCACGAGGAGGGATCCTAGAATTCCGTCTGTTTTCTGCGTTTGGAAAAGTGTGGATTTTCAAGAACGGGAAGCTTATGATATGTTGGGAATCTCTTATGATAATCATCCACGTTTAAAACGTATTTTAATGCCTGACAGTTGGATAGGATGGCCTTTGCGTAAAGATTATATTGCCCCCAATTTTTATGAAATACAAGATGCTCATTGAATGATAAAAACGGATCTTCACTTCGACAATTCTATAGATTCAAGGCTCTCTTCAAGATGAAACATAGGAATTGAGGTCTCATTTGGATTATGGAGAGTCTAAGAAAAAAGACAATACAATTAGGCATTCATTTGGATTATCAAATTGGAAAGAGACTTAGTTCGGATGATCTAAGCCAATAGGCTGAACCACATGAATTCTACATCATGAACTTTGTATTGCGTACATCACTTAGCCGGGCTCTAGGAAAGTCATGTAATGGAGTAGGAAACAAAAAGAGAATCTCAAAAAAAATCCAAAAAATCCAAAGGAATGAAAGAATATAGAAGTCGATTTGTGTATTGCTATCGGAACTGAATCTTGTGTATTTGTAGCCTTCCACTCCTTTAGACTTTTGAGTCTTTCAACCAACTAATATAACCGGGATAATTAGGAACAATTTTTTGACGGAGAGGATAAAAAGAATCAAAAACAATAGAAAATAGAATCGACTGTTTTAGATACTTTGTCTAAAAAACTCTTTACCCATCTAGAAAATAGATGGGGTCTATCTCGAAAAACCGAGATGGCTAATCGTGTGTCAAGAACCAGATTTGAACTGGTGACACGAGGATTTTCAGTCCTCTGCTCTACCAGCTGAGCTATCCTGACTATTCCCGCTGTTCTATCCTCATTTTACGAGATAACTTAAGTCTATGTCAATTGAAAGGGTATTACAAAGTCTCATCCAGGTCTAGAATTGATTGGATCAGCAAAAGGACAATTTGGTAAGTTTTAGTATGAAAAAGAATACCGAGCGTGAATCATTCAAATCGGTATTCCTTGCTCTGTTCATTTGTACATGTATGAGATATATCATATATCTTCTGATAAGAGAAAAAGCTTTCCGCTCAGATCAGTTTCTAAAAGAGTCGGGTGAATGGCAAAGATAAGGAATTTGAAACCGCTAACCAAACAGGAGAAATCTAAAGAAAAAGAGTTAAACAGTCAAATGGGCTTTTTGGGGATAGAGGGACTTGAACCCTCACGATTTTTAAAATCGACGGATTTTCCTATTACTATAAATTTCATTGTTGCCGGTATTGACATGTAGAATGGGACTCTATCTTTATTCTGGTCCGATTAATCAATTCTTCAAAAGATCTCTCAGACTGGGGCGTGAATGAGTTGTCTATTCTTTCTTGAATAGGGAATATATTACACAACAATTCTTCCAGTTTTCATAGAAAAAAGACAGATTCCAGGCGTCATTAATCTTTTGATATTTCATAGGATTTCAGTACGCATACCTTTATATATTATAGGCTTATCCTTCAACCTTTCGGAAGTTTCGATAAAAGAATTTCTCTATCAACGCAACACAATCAACCCCATTCGTTAGAACAGCTTCCATTGAGTCTCTGCACCTATCCTTTTTGATTTTCGCTTTCTGAACCTGTTGTTATTGTCAGAAAACTGGATTTGGCTCAGGATTGCCCATTTTTATTCATTCCAGGGTTTCTCTGAATTTGAAAGTTATCACTTAGTAAGTTTCCATACCAAGGCTCAATCCAATTAAGTCCGTAGCGTCTACCCATTTCGCCATATCCCCCTTTTGGGATTAGGATCGCCCTGTGATGTCCTTTCCCCTTTTCTTTCATTTATACTGAAACCATTGCATTCATTAGATACCTATTGCTATCTTGAAAAAGTGTTTTCTTAGCTTTTAGTTCGTGTCTATCTTCTTTCATATTCTCTAGAAAGATCCTATTTGAGCCAATCAAAAACGATTTTATCATTTATGTATCTCCAATTCAATATAAGTGGATACAGACCCTCTATATATATCTATCTCGTAGGATCACTTTTCTATGCAATTTCAAATACTTAAACGGTCTATTTTTCGTCCAAACTTCCATCTTTACGAATGAAAGCGGAGGAATGGCTAGTTAGTTATAACAAATCAGTCCATTCAAAAATTAGAATTAGAAATCTAGAGGATATGGAATCCAATTCACTAAGTATAAGAAAAAGAATATCAAATGTCAGTTGAATTCAAAAATGAAAAAAAAACATTTTGAAGATTTATGAATTTATTATTCAATAATCTATAATGTATATATTATTGGGATAAATCAATCTAAATTATATACCCCTA